GTCTTTGTAGCTTACAAAAAGCATGACACTGAAGATGTCAAGACGGCCGTTGCACACACGCCCAAAGACAAAAGACTTAGTCCTAACCTTACTGTTAGTTTTTGCTAGGTATATACATGCAAGTATCCGCGCCCCAGTGTAGATGCCCTGGACACCCACTAAGGGTAGATAGGAGCGGGCATCAGGCTCACACCCACCGTAGCCCAAGACGCCTTGCAATTGCCACACCCCCACGGGTATTCAGCAGTAGTTAATATTAAGCAATGAGTGTAAACTTGACTTAGCCATAGCAAATCTAGGGTTGGTAAATCCTGTGCCAGCCACCGCGGTCATACAGGAGACCCAAATTAACTTTATAACGGCGTAAAGAGTGGTCACATGTTATCCAAGTAGCTAAGATTAAAAGGCAACTGAGCCGTCACAAGCCCAAGATGCTAGTAAGGCCTCCACGTCAAAGAAGATCTTAGAACAACGATTAATTGAACTCCACGAAAGCCAGGGCCCAAACTGGGATTAGATACCCCACTATGCCTGGCCCTAAATCTTGATGCTTTAACCCTACTCAAGCATCCGCCCGAGAACTACGAGCACTAACGCTTAAAACTCTAAGGACTTGGCGGTGCCCCAAACCCACCTAGAGGAGCCTGTTCTGTAATCGATGATCCACGTTATACCTGACCATTCCTTGCCAAAATTCAGCCTACATACCGCCGTCGCCAGCCCACCTCCCCTGAAAGCCCAACAGTGGACGCAACAGCCCTAACCACGCTAATAAGACAGGTCAAGGTATAGCCCATGGAATGGAAGCAATGGGCTACATTTTCTAGACTAGAACACAACGGCAAAGGGACTTGAAACTGTCCCTGGAAGGCGGATTTAGCAGTAAAGTGGGACAATCGAGCCCTCTTTAAGCCGGCCCTGGGGCACGTACACACCGCCCGTCACCCTCCTCGCAGGCGCCCCCCCCCCCCCCATAAATTAATAAGCCATTCAGCCAAAGATGAGGTAAGTCGTAACAAGGTAAGTGTACCGGAAGGTGTACTTAGAATACCAAGACGTAGCTTAAACAAAAGCATTCAGCTTACACCTGAAAAATATCTGCTAACACCAGGTCGTCTTGATGCCAAACTCTAGCCCAATCAACATGACCTAGAATAACAAAGCTACTCCCCCACACCAAACCAAAGCATTTACTAGTCCTAGTATAGGCGATAGAAAAGACACCATTGGAGCGATAGAGATCACGTACCGTAAGGGAAAGATGAAATAATAATGAAAACTAAGCTAAAAACAGCAAAGATCAGCCCTTGTACCTTTTGCATCATGGTCTAGCAAGAAAAACCAAGCAAAACGAATTTAAGTTTGCCACCCCGAAACCCAAGCGAGCTACTTACGAGCAGCTGTTAGAGCGAACCCGTCTCTGTGGCAAAAGAGTGGGACGACTTGTTAGTAGAGGTGAAAAGCCAACCGAGCTGGGTGATAGCTGGTTGCCTGTGAAACGAATCTAAGTTCACTCTTAATTCTTCTCCAAGGAACCAACGAACCCTAATGAAGCGAATTAAGGGCTATTTAAAGGAGGTACAGCTCCTTTAAAAAAGAATACAATCTCTACGAGCGGATAAATAATAACATACGAACTTACTGTGGGCCCTTAAGCAGCCATCAACAAAGAGTGCGTTAAAGCTCCGTACCCAAAAATATAAAAACCCTATGACTCCCTCCCCATTAACAGGCCAACCTATATACAAATAGGAGAATTAATGCTAGAATGAGTAACCAGGGTCCTCCCTCTACGACGCAAGCTTACATCCATACATTATTAACAAACCACCAATATACAACAAATCAAACAAGCAGAGTATTAAGCATCTTGTTAACCCGACAGAGGAGCGTCCATTAAGAAAGATTAAAACCTGTAAAAGGAACTAGGCAAACCCGTCAAGGCCCGACTGTTTACCAAAAACATAGCCTTCAGCAAACCAACAAACAAGTATTGAAGGTGATGCCTGCCCGGTGACTCACGTTTAACGGCCGCGGTATCCTAACCGTGCAAAGGTAGCGCAATCAATTGTCCCATAAATCGAGACTTGTATGAATGGCTAAACGAGGTCTTAACTGTCTCTTACAGGCAATCGGTGAAATTGATCTCCCTGTACAAAAGCAGGGATAAACCCATAAGACGAGAAGACCCTGTGGAACTTCAAAACCAACGGCCACCTTATATCACATACACACCCACCGGGTTCACTGATACATAAGAGATTGGTACGTGTTTTTCGGTTGGGGCGACCTTGGAGTAAAACAAAGCCTCCAAAAATTGGACCACAACTCCAGACCAAGAGCAACCCCTCAACGTGCTAACAGCATCCAGACCCAATACAATTGATCAATGGACCAAGCTACCCCAGGGATAACAGCGCAATCTCCCCCGAGAGTCCATATCGACAGGGAGGTTTACGACCTCGATGTTGGATCAGGACATCCTAGTGGTGCAGCCGCTACTAAGGGTTCGTTTGTTCAACGATTAACAGTCCTACGTGATCTGAGTTCAGACCGGAGCAATCCAGGTCGGTTTCCATCTATGATGAACTCTTCCCAGTACGAAAGGACAGGAAAAGTGAGGCCAATACCACAAGCAAGCCTCCGCCTTAAGTGATGAAAACAACTAAATCACGAAAAGCTATCACCCCCCCCCCGTCCAAGAAAAGGACCAGCTAGCGTGGCAGAGACCGGAAAATGCAAAAGGCTTAAGTCCTTTGACTCAGAGGTTCAAATCCTCTCCCTAGCTCTAAACCTCTCCATGAACAACTACCCCCTCCTAATTAACCTCATCATAACCTTGTCCTACGCTCTCCCAATTCTAATTGCAGTAGCCTTCCTGACATTAGTAGAACGCAAAATCCTAAGCTACATGCAAAGCCGAAAAGGCCCAAATATCGTCGGCCCCTATGGACTTCTACAACCCCTAGCAGATGGTATCAAACTATTTATCAAAGAACCCATCCGACCATCAACATCTTCTCCAATTCTATTTATCACAACACCCATGCTGGCCCTTCTCCTATCCATCTCAATCTGAATGCCACTCCCCCTACCATTCTCCTTAGCCGACCTAAACCTAGGAGTACTATTCCTACTAGCCATATCAAGCCTAGCAGTTTACTCCATCCTATGATCAGGATGAGCCTCAAATTCAAAATATGCCCTAATCGGAGCACTACGAGCAGTAGCCCAAACAATCTCCTATGAAGTAACCCTAGCAATCATCTTACTATCCATTATCCTCCTTAGTGGAAACTACACCCTAAGCACCCTAGCAACCACCCAAGAACCCCTCTACCTCATTTTCCCATGTTGACCCCTAGCCATAATATGATATGTATCTACACTAGCCGAAACAAACCGCGCCCCATTCGATCTGACAGAAGGAGAATCCGAATTAGTCTCCGGTTTTAATGTAGAATACGCGGCAGGCCCATTCGCCCTATTCTTCCTAGCTGAATACGCCAACATTATACTAATAAACGCACTAACTACCATCCTATTCTTCAACCCAAGCTTCCTTAACCCACAACAAGAACTATTTCCAGTAATCCTAGCAACAAAAGTACTCCTTCTATCAGCAGGATTCCTATGAATCCGTGCCTCGTACCCACGATTCCGATACGACCAACTAATGCACCTATTATGAAAAAACTTCCTACCACTTACACTAGCCCTATGTCTATGACACATCAGCATACCAATTTGCTATGCGGGCCTACCCCCATACCTAAGACTACTGGAAATGTGCCTGAATGCTTAAGGGTCACTATGATAAAGTGAACATAGAGGTATACCAGCCCTCTCATTTCCTCGTACTTAGAAAAGTAGGAATCGAACCTACACTAGAGAAATCAAAACCCTCCATACTTCCTTTATATTACTTTCTAGTAGGGTCAGCTAAACAAGCTATCGGGCCCATACCCCGAAAATGATGGTTCAACCCCTTCCCCTGCTAATGAACCCCCAAGCAAAACTAGTCTTCATTACCAGTCTCTTACTAGGCTCCACCATCACAATTTCAAGCAACCATTGAATTATAGCCTGAACCGGACTAGAAATTAACACACTTGCCATCCTACCACTAATCTCAAAATCCCACCACCCTCGAGCCATCGAAGCCGCTACCAAATACTTCCTCACCCAAGCAGCTGCCTCAGCCCTGGTGCTATTCTCCAGCATAATCAACGCATGACACACTGGACAATGAGACATTACCCAACTAACCCACCCAGTATCCTGCTTAATCCTAACCTCCGCAATTGCAATAAAACTAGGCTTAGTACCCTTCCACTTCTGATTTCCAGAAGTACTGCAAGGATCTCCTCTCACCACAGGACTCATCCTATCCACAGCCATAAAACTCCCACCCTTAACACTACTCTTTATAACCTCACCCTCCCTAAACCCCACCCTTCTGGTTACCCTGGCCATCCTCTCAGCAGCCTTAGGAGGATGAATGGGACTAAACCAAACACAAACCCGAAAAATCCTAGCCTTCTCATCCATCTCTCATCTAGGATGGATAGCCATCATCATTACATACAATCCCAAACTCACCCTACTAAACTTCTATTTATATGCGCTAATAACTGCAACCGTATTCATAACACTAAACTCAATAAAAGTCCTAAAATTATCAACCCTAATAACCGCATGAACAAAAGCCCCATCACTAAGCGCAATCCTACTACTAACCCTATTATCCCTTGCAGGACTACCCCCCATAACAGGATTCCTACCAAAATGACTAATCATTCAGGAACTAACTAAACAAGACATAGCCCCGACAGCCACAATCATCTCCCTGCTGTCACTACTAGGGTTATTCTTCTATCTACGACTTGCATACTGCGCTACCATCACACTCCCCCCACACACCACCAACCACATGAAACAATGACACACTAACAAACCAACAAACCCCCTGATCGCCATCTTGGCCTCACTATCTATCACCCTTCTCCCAATCGCCCCAATAATTCTCACCATCATCTAAGAAACTTAGGATCACTTAAACCGAAGGCCTTCAAAGCCTTAAACAAGAGTTAAACCCTCTTAGTTTCTGCTAAAGTCCGCAGGACATTATCCTGCATCTCCCAAACGCAACTCGGACACTTTAATTAAGCTAGGACCTTACCCACCACTAGGCAGATGGGCTTCGATCCCATAACATTATAGTTAACAGCTATATGCCCAAACCAACAGGCTTCTGCCTACAGACTCCGGCGCATTATTAATGCACATCAATGAGCTTGCAACTCACCATGAACTTCACTACAGAGCCGATAAGAAGAGGAATCAAACCTCTGTAAAAAGGACTACAGCCTAACGCTTATACACTCAGCCATCTTACCTGTGACATTCATTAACCGATGATTATTCTCAACCAACCACAAAGATATCGGAACCCTATACCTAATCTTCGGCGCCTGAGCCGGTATAGTAGGTACCGCCCTAAGCCTCCTCATTCGAGCAGAACTAGGCCAACCCGGAGCCTTACTAGGAGACGACCAAGTTTACAACGTTGTCGTCACAGCCCATGCTTTCGTAATAATTTTCTTCATAGTTATACCCATTATAATCGGAGGGTTCGGAAACTGACTAGTCCCCTTAATAATCGGAGCCCCAGATATAGCATTCCCACGAATAAATAATATAAGCTTCTGACTACTCCCCCCCTCATTCCTTCTACTACTAGCATCCTCAACGGTAGAAGCAGGAGTCGGAACAGGCTGAACAGTGTACCCACCACTAGCCGGAAACCTAGCCCACGCCGGAGCCTCAGTAGACCTAGCCATCTTCTCACTGCACTTGGCAGGTATCTCCTCTATCCTAGGAGCAATCAACTTCATCACAACAGCAATCAACATAAAACCACCCGCCCTATCACAATACCAAACCCCCCTATTCGTATGATCCGTCTTAATTACCGCAGTCCTACTCCTCCTATCTCTCCCCGTTCTCGCTGCAGGAATCACAATACTTCTCACAGACCGCAACCTAAACACAACATTCTTCGACCCCGCAGGAGGAGGAGACCCAGTACTATACCAACACCTCTTCTGATTCTTTGGTCACCCAGAAGTCTACATCCTAATCCTACCAGGATTCGGCATCATCTCCCACGTCGTAACCTACTACGCAGGCAAAAAAGAACCATTCGGATACATAGGAATAGTATGAGCCATACTATCAATTGGATTCCTAGGATTCATCGTCTGAGCCCACCACATATTCACAGTAGGAATGGACGTAGACACTCGAGCATACTTCACATCTGCAACTATAATCATCGCCATCCCAACCGGTATCAAAGTGTTTAGCTGACTAGCAACGCTCCACGGAGGAACAATCAAATGAGACCCACCAATACTATGAGCTCTAGGATTTATCTTCCTATTTACCATTGGAGGCCTAACCGGAATCGTCCTAGCAAACTCCTCACTAGATATCGCCCTACACGACACCTACTACGTAGTAGCCCACTTCCACTACGTCCTATCAATAGGAGCAGTATTTGCCATCCTAGCAGGATTCACTCACTGATTCCCCCTGTTCACAGGATATACACTCCACTCAACATGGGCCAAAGTACATTTCGGAGTAATATTCGTAGGGGTAAACCTAACCTTCTTCCCCCAACACTTCCTAGGCCTAGCTGGCATGCCACGACGATACTCAGACTACCCAGACGCCTACACAATATGAAATACCATCTCATCAGTAGGCTCACTCATCTCCCTAACAGCTGTAATTATACTAGTATTTATCATCTGAGAAGCCTTCGCATCCAAACGTAAAGTGCTACAACCAGAACTAACAAGCACCAACATTGAATGAATCTACGGATGCCCACCACCATTCCATACATTCGAAGAACCAGCCTTCGTCCAAGTCCAAGAAAGGAAGGAATCGAACCCCCATATGTTGGTTTCAAGCCAACCGCATAAACCACTTATGCTTCTTTCTCATAAAGAGATACTAGTAAAACAATTACATAGTCTTGTCAAGACTAAATTACAGGTGAAACCCCAGTGTATCTCCACACCTAACCATGGCAAACCACTCACAACTTAACTTCCAAGATGCCTCATCCCCTATCATAGAAGAACTCATAGGATTTCACGACCACGCACTAATAGTCGCCCTAGCAATCTGCAGCCTAGTCTTATACCTATTAACCCTCATACTTACAGAAAAACTAACCTCCAACACAGTCAACGCTCAAGCAATCGAACTCGTCTGAACAATCCTTCCAGCCATAGTCCTAATCATACTAGCCCTACCATCCCTACGAATCCTCTACATAATAGACGAAATCAACGAACCAGATCTAACCCTAAAAGCCATTGGCCACCAATGATATTGATCCTACGAATACACCGACTTCAAAGACCTAACATTCGACTCCTACATAATTCCAACAACAGACCTACCCCTAGGCCACTTCCGCCTACTGGAAGTCGACCATCGAGTCGTAATCCCCACAAGCTCCACCGTCCGAGTAATCGTTACCGCTGACGACGTACTCCACTCATGAGCCGTACCAAGCCTAGGCGTAAAAACCGACGCAATCCCGGGACGCCTAAACCAAACCTCCCTATTCGCATCCCGACCAGGGGTATTCTACGGACAATGCTCAGAAATCTGCGGAGCCAACCACAGTTTCATACCAATCGTAGTAGAGTCCACCCCACTCGCCAACTTCGAGAACTGATCATCCTCAATCCCATCTTAAACCCCCCCCGACCATTAAGAAGCTATGAACCAGCGTTAGCCTTTTAAGCTAAAGAAAGAGGGCTACATCCCTCCTTAATGATATGCCTCAACTAAACCCAAACCCCTGACTTTTTATCATGATCATTTCATGACTAACCTTCTCCATAATCATCCAGCCCAAAGTCCTAACATTCGTATCAACTAACCCCCCATCCAGCAAACCCCATACTACACCAAGTACCACTCCCTGAACCTGACCATGAACCTAAGCTTCTTCGACCAATTCTCCAGCCCATCCCTCCTAGGAATTCCACTAATCCTCATCTCAATAACATTTCCAGCCCTACTCCTGCCCTCCATAGACAACCGATGAATTACCAACCGACTCTCAACCCTCCAACTATGATTCATCAACCTAATCACAAAACAACTAATAACCCCACTAAACAAAAAAGGACATAAATGAGCCCTAATCCTGACATCCCTAATGATCTTCCTCCTCCTCATTAACCTGCTCGGACTGCTACCCTACACATTCACCCCAACCACACAACTATCAATAAACCTCGCATTAGCCTTCCCCCTATGACTTGCTACACTTCTCACAGGATTACGAAACCAACCTTCTGCTTCACTAGGACACCTACTGCCAGAAGGAACCCCAACACCACTAATCCCAGCCCTCATCCTAATTGAAACAACAAGCCTACTAATTCGACCACTAGCCCTAGGGGTACGACTAACAGCAAACCTGACAGCAGGACACTTACTAATTCAACTCATCTCAACAGCCACGATAACCCTGGCTACAACAATACCAGCAGTTTCCCTACTAACCCTGCTGGTACTATTCCTACTAACAATCCTAGAAGTAGCAGTAGCAATAATCCAAGCTTACGTCTTTGTACTTCTACTAAGCCTCTACCTTCAAGAAAACATTTAAACCCAATGACCCACCAAGCACATTCCTACCACATAGTCGACCCCAGCCCATGACCTATCATAGGAGCAGCCGCCGCTCTACTAACCACTTCAGGATTAACAATATGATTCCATTACAACTCACCCCAGCTCCTAATCATAGGCCTACTCTCCACCATACTAGTTATATTCCAATGATGACGAGACATCGTACGAGAAAGCACATTCCAAGGCCATCACACCCCCACCGTCCAAAAAGGCCTACGATATGGAATAGCCCTCTTCATTACGTCAGAAGCCTTCTTCTTCCTAGGGTTCTTCTGAGCCTTTTTCCACTCAAGCTTAGCCCCCACCCCAGAACTAGGAGGACAATGACCGCCCGTAGGAATCAAACCATTAAACCCCATAGACGTACCACTCCTAAACACCGCTATCCTCCTAGCCTCAGGAGTCACCGTAACATGAGCCCATCACAGCATCACAGAGGCCAATCGAAAACAAGCAATCCACGCCCTAACCTTAACAGTACTTCTAGGATTCTACTTCACCGCCCTCCAAGCCATAGAATACTACGAAGCCCCCTTCTCCATCGCTGACGGAGTCTACGGCTCAACCTTCTTTGTAGCTACCGGATTCCACGGCCTCCACGTAATCATCGGATCCACATTCCTCCTCGTATGCCTAGCACGCCTAATCAAATACCACTTCACACCAAACCACCACTTCGGCTTCGAAGCAGCAGCATGATACTGACACTTCGTAGACGTCGTTTGATTATTCCTATACATCTCTATCTACTGATGAGGATCTTACTCTTCTAGTATATTAATTACGATCGACTTCCAATCCTTAAAATCTGGTTTAAATCCAGAGAAGAGTAATAAACATAATCATATTCATATTCACCCTATCCACAGCCCTAAGCATTATCCTGACCACCCTAAACTTCTGACTAGCTCAAATCAACCCAGACTCAGAGAAACTATCCCCATACGAATGTGGATTCGACCCCCTAGGATCTGCCCGACTACCGTTCTCAATTCGCTTCTTCCTAGTAGCCATCCTATTCCTACTATTCGACCTAGAAATCGCCCTACTACTGCCCCTACCATGAGCAACCCAACTTCAATCTCCCACCACCACTCTAATATGAGCATCCACACTAATCCTCCTACTAACACTAGGACTCGTATACGAATGAACCCAAGGAGGACTAGAATGAGCAGAATAACAGAAAGTTAGTCTAATCAAGACAGTTGATTTCGGCTCAACAGATTATAGCTCAAACCTATAACTTTCTTCATGTCCTACCTCCACCTAAGTTTCTACTCAGCCTTCACCTTAAGCAGCCTAGGCATAGCCTTCCACCGCACCCACCTAATCTCCGCCCTCCTATGTCTAGAATGCATAATACTGTCCATATACATAGCCCTAGCCATATGACCAATCCAGATGCAATCAACATCCTCCACCCTTCTTCCAATCCTTATACTAACATTCTCCGCCTGTGAAGCAGGCACAGGACTGGCCCTACTAGTAGCCTCCACCCGAACCCACGGCTCCGACCACCTACACAACTTCAACCTACTACAATGCTAAAAATCATCATCCCAACTACAATACTACTCCCCCTAACACTCCTATCCTCCTCTAAACATTTATGAACTAACATCACCCTACACAGCTTCCTAATCGCCAGCATCAGCCTCCAATGACTAACCCCCACATATTACCCAAACAAAGGCCTAACCCCCTGAACCTCTATTGACCAAATCTCCTCCCCATTACTAGTTCTATCGTGCTGACTACTACCACTCATGTTCATAGCAAGCCAAAACCACCTGGAACAAGAACCTACCATTCGCAAACGAATCTTCACCTCAACAATCATCCTAGCTCAAACATCAATCCTACTAGCCTTCTCAGCCTCAGAATTAATACTATTCTACATTGCATTTGAAGCAACCCTAATCCCCACCCTAATCCTCATTACACGATGAGGCAGCCAACCAGAACGCCTAAATGCCGGCATCTACCTCCTATTCTATACCCTTGCCAGCTCACTCCCCCTACTAATTGCAATCCTTCACCTACAAAACCAAATCGGTACACTATACCTCCCAATACTCAAACTTTCACACCCTACACTGAACAACTCATGATCGGGTCTAATCGCAAGCCTAGCTCTCCTACTGGCCTTCATAGTAAAAGCCCCCCTATACGGCCTACACCTCTGACTACCAAAAGCCCACGTAGAAGCCCCAATCGCCGGATCCATATTACTAGCCGCCCTACTACTAAAACTAGGAGGATACGGTATCATACGAATCACCATCCTAGTGAACCCCCCATCAAACAACCTACATTACCCCTTCATCACCCTAGCACTATGAGGAGCACTAATAACCAGCGCCATCTGCTTACGACAAATCGACCTAAAATCACTCATCGCCTACTCATCAGTAAGCCACATAGGACTTGTCGTAGCCGCAACAATAATCCAAACCCAATGAGCATTCTCAGGAGCAATAATCCTAATAATCTCACATGGACTAACCTCCTCAATACTATTCTGCTTAGCCAACACCAACTATGAACGAACCCATAGCCGAATTCTACTACTCACACGCGGACTACAACCCCTACTACCCCTCATAGCCACCTGATGACTTCTAGCCAACCTAACCAACATAGCTCTGCCTCCAACAACAAACCTAATAGCAGAACTAACCATTGTAATCGCACTCTTCAACTGATCCTCCCTCACAATCATCCTCACAGGAGCCGCAATCCTACTCACCGCTTCATATACCCTCTACATACTCATAATAACCCAACGAGGAACACTCCCATCTCACATCACATCCATTCAAAACTCCTCTACACGAGAACACCTACTAATAGCCCTACACATAATCCCCATGATACTGCTCATTCTAAAACCCGAACTCATCTCCGGAGTACCCATATGCAAGTATAGTTTCAACCAAAACGTTAGACTGTGACTCTAAAAACAGAAGTTAGACCCTTCTTACCTGCCGAGGGGAGGTTAAACCAACAAGAACTGCTAACTCTCGTATCTGAGTATAAAACCTCAGTCCCCTTACTCTCAAAGGATAGAAGTAATCCAATGGTCTTAGGAACCATCCACCTTGGTGCAAATCCAAGTGAGAGTAATGGACCTACCACTAGTCCTGAACACACTAATACTCCTAACCCTCGCCACCCTATCCACTCCCATCATCTTCCCCATACTATCAGACAACCTCAAAAACTCCCCCACCACTATCACAAATACAGTCAAAACATCCTTCCTAATCAGCTTAATCCCAATAACAATCTTCATCCACTCAGGAACAGAAAGTCTAGTCTCTCTATGAGAATGAAAATACATCATAAACTTCAAAATCCCTATTAGTATAAAAATAGACTTCTATTCCCTTACCTTCTTCCCAATCGCCCTATTCGTATCATGATCCATCCTACAATTCGCAACATGATACATAGCCTCAGACCCATACATCACAAAATTCTTCACCTATCTCCTACTCTTTCTAATCGCAATACTCATCCTAATTATCGCCAACAACCTATTCGTCCTATTCATCGGATGAGAAGGAGTCGGAATCATGTCCTTCCTACTAATCAGCTGATGACATGGCCGAGCAGAAGCCAATACCGCCGCCCTCCAAGCCGTGCTCTACAACCGAGTAGGGGACATCGGACTTATCCTATGCATGGCATGACTAGCCTCAACCATAAACACCTGAGAAATCCAACAACTACCCTCCCCATCACAAACCCCTACCCTCCCCCTACTAGGACTAATCCTAGCCGCAACAGGTAAATCAGCTCAATTTGGCCTTCACCCGTGACTGCCAGCAGCCATAGAAGGACCCACCCCAGTATCTGCCCTACTACACTCCAGCACAATAGTAGTCGCCGGAATCTTCCTACTAATCCGAACCCACCCTCTATTCAACCACAACCAAACTGCTTTAACACTATGCCTATGTCTTGGAGCCCTATCAACCATGTTCGCAGCCACATGTGCCCTCACCCAGAATGACATCAAAAAAATCATCGCTTTCTCAACTTCAAGTCAACTAGGCCTAATAATAGTCACCATCGGACTAAACCTACCCGAACTAGCCTTCCTTCACATCTCAACCCATGCCTTTTTCAAAGCAATACTATTCCTATGCTCCGGCTCCATTATCCACAGCCTAAACGGCGAGCAAGACATCCGAAAAATAGGAGGCTTACAAAAAATACTCCCCACAACCACCTCCTGCCTAACCATCGGCAACCTCGCCCTAATAGGAACACCATTCCTAGCAGGATTTTATTCAAAAGACCAGATCATCGAGAGCTTAAGCACATCCTACCTAAACACTTGAGCCCTAGTACTCACCCTACTAGCAACATCCTTTACTGCAGTATACACAATCCGCATAACCGTACTAGTACAGACAGGCTTCGTTCGAATCACTCCCCTCGCCCCAATCAATGAAAACAACCCCGCAGTAACTTCCCCCCTAACCCGACTAGCCCTAGGAAGTATCACAGCAGGATTCCTCATCACCTCATTCATCACCCCCGCAAAAACCCCACCCATAACAATACCACTATCCATCAAAATCACAGCCCTAATGGTCACAGCCCTAGGAATTGCCCTAGCCCTAGAAATCTCAAAAATAACTCAAACCCTAATCCTAACAAAACAAACTACCTTCTCAAACTTCTCCACATCCCTAGGATTTTTCAACCCCCTAATCCACCGCTTCAGCATAACAAACTCCCTAAAAGGGGGCCAAAACATCGCCTCACACCTAATCGACCTATCCTGATTTAAAATGTTCGGCCCAGAAGGACTGGCCAACCTACAAGTCATAGCAGCCAAAACCGCTACCACCCTACACTCAGGACAAATAAAAGCCTACCTAGGGACGTTCGCCCTATCTATCCTAATCACTCTCACATCCATACACAGAACCAACTAATGGCCCCAAACCTACGAAAAAACCACGAGCTACTAAAAATCATCAATGACGCCCTAATTGACCTCCCCACACCATCAAACATCTCAACATGATGAAACTTTGGGTCACTCCTGGGCATTTGCCTAATTACCCAAATTGTAACAGGCCTGCTACTAGCAACACACTATACAGCAGACACCTCCCTAGCCTTCGCCTCAGTAGCCCACATATGCCGGGACGTACAATTTGGCTGACTAATCCGCAACCTCCACGCAAACGGCGCTTCCTTCTTCTTTATCTGCATCTACCTTCACATTGGCCGAGGAATTTATTACGGCTCATACCTAAACAAAGAAACCTGAAACATTGGAGTCATTCTCCTCCTAACCCTCATAGCAACCGCCTTCGTAGGATATGTACTACCCTGAGGACAAATATCCTTCTGAGGAGCCACAGTAATCACAAATCTACTCTCAGCCATCCCCTACATCGGCCAAACATTAGTAGAATGAGCCTGAGGAGGATTCTCAGTAGACAACCCCACACTAACACGATTCTTCGCCCTTCACTTCCTACTCCCATTCGTCATCGCAGGACTCACACTAGTTCACCTCACCTTTCTACACGAAACAGGCTCAAACAACCCACTAGGAATTCCATCAGACTGCGACAAAATCCCCTTCCACCCATACTATACCACAAAAGACATCCTAGGCTTCGCACTAATGTTCTTCCTACTAGCCTCACTAGCCCTATTCTCCCCCAACCTACTAGGAGACCCAGAAAACTTCACACCCGCCAACCCCCTAGTAACACCCCCCCACATCAAACCTGAATGATACTTCCTATTCGCCTACGCCATTCTACGATCCATCCCCAACAAACTAGGAGGAGTCCTAGCCCTGCTTGCCTCAATCCTAGTACTATTCCTCCTCCCTCTACTCCACACATCCAAACTACGATCAATAACCTTCCGACCGCTCTCCCAAATTCTATTCTGAACCCTAGTCGCCAACGTCCTAATTCTCACATGAGTGGGCAGCCAACCAGTAGAACACCCATTCATCATCATCGGTCAACTTGCCTCACTCTCATACTTCACAATCATCCTAATTTTATTCCCCCTCACAGCCATCTTGGAGAATAAAATACTGAAACTATAACATACTCTAATAGTTTATGAAAACATTGGTCTTGTAAACCAAAGATTGAAGACTACACCCCTTCTTAGAGTTCATTTATTTCAGAAAGAAAGGACTTAAACCCTCATCACCAACTCCCAAAGCTGGCATTCTTAAATTAAACTACTTTCTGACAACCCTAAACAGCCCGAATAGCCCCCCGAGACAACCCCCGCACGAGCTCCAACACCACAAATAAAGTCAACAACAGCCCTCACCCCCCAATTAAAAGTAACCCAACCCCATGCGAGTAAAAAACAGCCACCCCACTAAAATCCAATCGAACCGACAACAACTCCCCATTACCTACCACCCCCTCACCCATCACCCCCAACACACCCCCAACAACAAGCCCAACCATAACAACTAAACCCATCCCAAGACCGTACCCAACAACCCCCCAATCCACTCACGACTCAGGATAAGGATCCGCCGCCAATGAGACTGAATAAACAAACACCACCAACATTCCTCCCAAATAAACCATCACCAGCACCAAGGACACAAACGAAACCCCTAAACTTACCAACCAACCACATCCAGCAACAGCCGCCACAACTAACCCCATCACCCCATAATAAGGAGACGGATTAGACGCTACCCCCAACCCCCCTAAAACAAAACACAGCCCTAAAAATAAAACGAATTCTATCATATATTCCTACTCAGCCTCTCTCTAAGATCTGCGGCCTGAAAAGCCGCCGTTATAAGTATTTAACTACAGGAACCCCTCGTTATAAAAAGGACCCCCCCCTTCCCCCCCCACATTTTCCTTCTGACTTTTAGGGTATGTACAAAATGCATCGCATTCTTTGCCCCATCAGACAGTCACTGAAATGTAGGACAGCCAACGTCATACGCTATGGCACTCCACCAAAAGCCCAAACATTATCTCCAAATAGATGATGTTCCAACATTTACCCTCCTAGGCACATTCTTGCTTCAGGTACCATATAGCCCAAGTGATCCTACCTAAGGCCAGAGGCCGCAGGCGTCGCCCAAAAACTAGGGACCTATCTAATGCGCTTAACTCCAACCCAGGAAACGCCTAATGTCACAGTACTCCTTTGCATTCCCAAAGTCTACTGAATTCGCCCACCTCCTAGGGAAAATGCTCGTCCAACAGCTTTCAAGTACTCCCAAGCCAGAGAACCTGGTTATCTATTAATCGTGTTTCTCACGAGAACCGAGCTACTCAACGTCGTCCGTGTTATAGGTTATTGTTTTCAGGCGCATACTTTCCCCCTAACCGCCGAACTTTACTCGCTCTTTCGTGCCACTGGTTGTAATTTCAGGGCCATAACTTGCTTAAAGCCTTCTTCCTTGCTCTTCACAGATACAAGTGGTCGGTTGGATCCCTCCTCCCTAATTTCATTATGTCGGCATACCGACCTTCTACACTTTTTCTCTTTTTTAGCGTATCTTCATTAAGCCCTTCAAGTGCGTAGCAGGTGATATCTTCCTCTTGACATGTCCATCACATGACCGCCGAACATATGAATCCCCTAACACCCAGAATGTCATGGTTTGACGGATAACCTGTCGCAAATTGACACTGATGCACTTTGACCCCATTCATGGAGGGCGCGCTATTTACCTCTCAAGTAGCAAATAAGTTAATGCTCTCCGGACATGCTTATTATTTTACCCCTTTCTAGGAACTTGTATTTAAACCCCTATTTTACGCATCCATTTCTTTTTATATTGACATTTTCAATCACTTTCATTAAACAATTAATCACATTATTCCTACATTGTCCAAATCACTTAACATACATCAATATTCAATTAACATTCCTCTATATTTCCATTATAACACAAACCACACAAACCATCATCATCACTTCACCATCAACCAACAGACGACAATAAAACCTCACCCCCATCGCCCCTACAACACTCCACCTTGCCTCCACAAAAATCAAACAAAAACAAACATCACAACCACAATCGATCAATGCATCACAAACCTCAC